AATGAATTGCCTGATAAAAGGATTACCTTGATAGGGTAAAACATGTAATTTTAATAATTATATTCATTATAATTATATTTAATAGAATTAAACTATCTCCAAAAGAATCAAAATCTTTTATGCTTCATACACTAAAATATATTTATAAAAAAGATAAGCTAACTAAGCTTCTAGGTTCATACCCTATATATAAAGGTTATAATCCTTTTCTTTTTAATTTTAAAAAATTCATATAAAATATTATTTTTATTTACTCTATTTTTAGGAACAATAATTAGAATTAATTCTTCTTCTTGATTTAGAGTATGAATAGGATTAGAAATTAATTTATTGTCTTTTATCCCCTTGACAATAAAATTAAATAATCTATTTTCTTCTGAAGCTTCTTTAAAATATTTTCTTACCCAAGCATTAGCTTCAAGAACATTATTATTCTCTATTATTTTATTTTCTTTTTTTATTGAATGAAAATCAATTAATAATTTTCAGTCAAAAATTAATATTATTTTAGCATCTTCTTTAATAATAAAAACAGGAATAGCTCCGTTCCATTTTTGATTTCCTGTTGTTATAGAAGGATTAAACTGAATTAACAATATTATTTTAATAACTTGGCAAAAAATTGCTCCCATTATTCTCCTATCTTTTTGTTTAAATAACATTTTTTTTTATTTTTCTATTATTTTATCTGTTATTTTCGGGTCTTTAGGGGGTCTTAATCAAACTTCTTTACGAAAATTAATAGCTTTTTCTTCCATTAACCACTTAGGTTGAATAACTGCAGCAATTTTAAGAAACCAAAATATTTGAAAATTATATTTTATTTTTTATTGCTTCCTTTCAATTTCAGTAATTTTTTTATTCAATAGATTAAAAATTTTTAATCTAAATCAAATTTTTTCTTCATTTAATTTTAAATATTTAATAAAAACAATCATTTTTATCCCTCTTCTTTCTTTAGGAGGATTACCTCCATTTTTAGGATTTTTCCCAAAATGATTAGTAATTAATTTAATAATAAATATAAATTTAATTTTTATTTTAATTATTATAATTAACTTTACTCTTATTACCCTTTATTTTTATTTACGAATTTCTTATTCTGCATTTTTGCTAAATCATAATGAAATAAATTGAAATTATCATTACTTTTTTAATACAAAAAAAAAAATTATTTTTTCTTTTTTTTTATTTATTTCAATTTTTGGACTAATATTTATTAATATTTTCTTTTTATTAATTTAATTTTAAAATAAAACTTTAAGTTAATAAAACTAATAGCCTTCAAAGCTATAAATAAAAGATATCCTTTTAAGTTTTATTTAAACTTTAATAAATATTAATTTATTCCTTTAGAATTGCAGTCTAATATCATTAGTGAATATAAAGTTTGATTAAAAAGGAAACTTATCCTTATTTATAGATTTACAATCTATTACTTTTATCAGCCATTTAATCTATAAAAATTGCAACAATGATTATTTTCTACAAATCATAAAGATATTGGAACATTATATTTTATTTTTGGAGCATGATCTGGAATAGTAGGAACATCTTTAAGAATGCTTATTCGAGCAGAATTAGGACGACCCGGAACTTTTATTGGTGACGACCAAATTTATAATGTAATTGTTACTGCACATGCTTTTATTATAATTTTTTTCATAGTTATGCCTATTTTAATTGGAGGATTTGGTAATTGATTAGTTCCTTTAATGTTAGGAGCCCCAGATATAGCTTTCCCTCGAATAAATAATATAAGTTTTTGATTATTACCCCCATCACTAACACTTTTAGTTTCTAGTTCAATTGTTGAAAATGGAGCAGGAACTGGATGAACTGTATACCCCCCTCTTTCATCTGCAATTGCCCACAGTGGGGCATCAGTTGACCTTGCTATTTTTTCTTTACATCTTGCAGGAGTATCTTCAATTCTTGGTTCAGTAAATTTTATTACTACTGTAATCAATATACGAGCAAACGGTATTACCTTAGATCGAATACCTTTATTTGTCTGATCAGTAGTAATTACAACTGTTCTTCTTCTTCTTTCTTTACCAGTTCTTGCTGGTGCTATTACTATACTTTTAACAGACCGAAATCTTAATACATCATTCTTTGACCCAGCTGGAGGAGGAGACCCAATTCTTTATCAGCATTTATTTTGATTTTTTGGTCACCCTGAAGTTTATATTTTAATTTTACCCGGATTTGGTATAATTTCTCATATTATTAGTCAAGAAAGAGGTAAAAAGGAAACTTTCGGAACTTTAGGAATAATTTATGCTATATTAGCAATTGGACTTTTAGGATTTATTGTTTGAGCTCATCATATATTTACTGTTGGAATAGATGTTGATACTCGAGCATACTTCACATCAGCTACAATAATTATTGCTGTACCTACAGGAATTAAAATTTTTAGTTGAATAGCAACTCTTCATGGAACACAAATTAATTACTCCCCCTCAATTTTATGAGCATTAGGATTTGTATTTTTATTTACGGTTGGTGGAATTACTGGAGTTGTACTAGCTAATTCTTCTATTGATGTAATTTTACATGATACATACTATGTAGTTGCCCACTTTCACTATGTTCTTTCTATAGGAGCTGTATTTGCTATTATGGCCGGATTCGTTCATTGATACCCCCTATTAACAGGACTATCATTAAATGAAAATTGACTAAAATCACAATTTGCTATAATATTTTTTGGAGTAAATCTAACCTTTTTCCCTCAACATTTCTTAGGATTAGCTGGAATACCTCGTCGTTACTCTGATTATCCTGATGCTTACACTTCTTGAAATATTATTTCAACAATTGGATCAACTATTTCTATAATTGCTACATTATTCTTTATTTTTATTATCTGAGAAAGATTTGCTACACATCGAAGTCAAATTTATCCTCTTCAATTTACATCTTCTGTTGAATGATACCAAAATCTTCCACCAATGGAACATTCATATAATGAACTCCCAATTTTAACTAATTAATTTTTAAATATTATTTTCTAATATGGCAGAATAGTGCAATGAATTTAAGCTTCATATATAAAGTTTATTACTTTTATTAGAAAATGGCAACATGATCAAATCTAGGTATACAAGATAGAAATTCTCCTATTATAGAACAATTAAATTTTTTCCACGACCACGCTTTATTAATTCTAATTTTAGTAACTACTTTAGTTGGATATTTAATAGGAACTTTATTTTTTAATAAATTAAATAATCGATTTTTATTACACGGACAAACTATTGAAGTAATTTGAACTATCCTTCCAGCGATTATTCTTTTATTTATTGCTTTCCCATCTCTACGAATTTTATACTTATTAGATGAGGTTAACAATCCATCAATCTCTCTAAAAACAATTGGACACCAGTGATATTGAAGCTATGAATATTCTGATTTTTCAGGAATTGAATTTGATTCTTATATGATTCCTCAAAATGAAATAAATATTGATACATTTCGATTATTAGATGTTGATAACCGAGTAATTTTACCTATTAACAATCAAATTCGAATTTTAGTATCTGCTACTGATGTACTACATTCATGAACAGTCCCATCATTAGGTGTAAAAATTGATGCTTCCCCTGGTCGATTAAATCAAACAAATTTTTTTATTAATCGCCCTGGTCTTTACTTTGGCCAATGTTCAGAAATTTGCGGAGCAAACCATAGTTTTATACCTATTGTTATTGAAAGAATTCCTACAAATCACTTTATTAAATGAATTTCTAATATAATTTAAAATAATTCATTAGATGACTGAAAAGCAAGTAATGGTCTCTTAAACCAAAATATAGTAAATTAGTAATTACTTCTAATGATAACAATTAATAAAAAATTAGTTAAACCCAATAACATTAGTATGTCAAACTAAAATTATCTTATTATAAAGATATTTTTTGATTCCACAAATATCTCCCATACTTTGAACTTTATTATTTATTATGTTTGTTTTATTATTTTTACTTTTTAATATCTTAAATTATTTTAATTTTAATCCTATTTTTAAATCTTCAAATGATAGAAATAAAAAAACAAATAAAAACATTACAATAGCTTGAAAATGATAATAAACTTATTTTCAATTTTTGACCCATCAACAAATATTTTTAATTTATCTTTAAACTGATTAAGATCATTTTTAGGAATTTTATTCTTTCCTATAATATTTTGATTTTTACCATCACGATTAAATATTTTTTGAAATAAAATTTTTATTACATTACATAAGGAATTTAAAACTTTATTAGGAATTCATAGTTACAGAGGTACTACTTTTATATTTATCTCTTTATTTACTTTTATTTTATTTAATAATTTTTTAGGTCTATTCCCATATATTTTTACCAGTACAAGTCATATAACTTTAACACTTTCTTTAGCTCTCCCCCTATGATTAAGATTTATATTCTTTGGTTGAATTAATAATACAAAGCATATATTTGCTCATTTAGTACCACAAGGAACACCCCCCGTTTTAATACCATTTATAGTTTTAATTGAAACAATTAGAAATATTATTCGACCAGGAACTTTAGCAGTTCGACTTTCAGCAAATATAATTGCCGGTCACTTACTATTAACTTTACTTGGAAATACTGGTAATTCTTTATCAACAATAATAGTATCATTACTAATTATTGCCCAATTATTACTTTTAACACTAGAAACTGCCGTAGCTGTAATTCAATCTTATGTTTTTACTATTTTAAGAACACTTTATTCAAGAGAAGTAATTTAATAATATAATGATAGCACACGCAAATCACCCCTTCCACTTAGTTAATTATAGCCCATGACCACTAACAGGATCTATTGGAGCAATAACATTAACTGCAGGCTTAACAAAATGATTTCATCAATATGATATAAGATTATTTATTTTAGGAGTAACTATTACTTTATTAACTATAATTCAATGATGACGAGATATTTCCCGTGAAGGAACTTTTCAAGGTCTTCATACTTTACCAGTAACATTAGGACTTCGATGAGGAATAATTTTATTTATTATTTCAGAAGTATTTTTTTTTGTTAGATTTTTTTGAGCTTTTTTCCACAGTAGTCTTTCACCCACAATTGAATTAGGAAAAATCTGACCTCCTATAGGAATTTTTGCATTTAACCCATTTCAGGTGCCTTTGTTAAATACAGCTATTCTTTTATCTTCAGGTGTAACTGTTACTTGAGCTCACCATAGCTTAATGGAGGGAAATCACTCTCAAACAACACAAGGACTATTTTTTACAATTTTACTCGGAATTTACTTTTCAGCTCTTCAAGCATATGAATATGCTGAAGCTCCTTTTACAATTGCTGACGCAGTTTATGGATCAACATTTTTCATAGCAACAGGATTTCATGGCCTTCATGTTTTAATTGGAACAACTTTTCTTTTAGTATGTTTAATCCGCCATCTACAAAACCATTTTTCTAAAAACCACCATTTTGGTTTTGAAGCAGCTGCTTGATATTGACATTTTGTTGATGTAGTTTGATTATTCCTTTATATTTCAATTTATTGATGAGGAGGATAAAAAATTTTTAAAATAAATTTATATAGTATAATAAGTATACATGACTTCCAATCATGAGGTTTAAACATTTTAATATAAATAATTTTAAACTTATTAATTATAGCTATTGTCATTTTTACTATTGCATTTATCGTAATAGGTCTTTCTACTATTTTAGGAAAAAAAAAAATTGCCGATCGAGAAAAATTATCTCCATTTGAATGTGGATTTAATCCTATAAATTCTTCCCGTCTTCCTTTTTCTATTCGATTTTTTTTAATTGCTATTATTTTTTTAATTTTTGATGTAGAAATTGCGTTAATTTTACCAATAATTTTAACCCTAAAGTATTCAAATTTAATTATTTGATCCTACACCAGATTTATTTTTATTTTTATTCTTATTATTGGTCTATTCCATGAATGAAACCAAGGTTCATTAAACTGAACTTTTTAATAATAAATTACAAGGTAGTAGTTAATTATAACATTTGATTTGCATTCAAAAAGTATTGATTTATTCAATCTTCCTTATTTAAATAAAAATTTATATAAAATAAGAAGCAAAATTTGCAATTAGTTTCGACCTAATCATTGATATTAAAACATATCCTTATTTTATTTTTAAAAAATTAATTGAAACCAAAAAGAGGTATATCACTGTTAATGATAAAATTGAATATTCTTAAAATTCCAATTAAAGAAATATGAGGTCCAAGAAAAAGCTGCTAACTTTATTCTTTAATGGTTTAATTCCATTTATATTTCTTTTAACAATTTTATATAGTTTAATAAAAACATTATATTTTCATTATAAAAACAAAGATTAAATTCTTTTATAAAATAATATTTAAGAATTAAAATAATTTCCCTAGCTGCTTCAAAACTATACTCTAAATATAAGCTACTTAAATTTTTTTACTTTTTTAAACTACTAAAACTAATAAAATCAATAGAACTATTCAAAAAACAAATAATGTTATATGAATTTTTAAATTATTAAATTGAATAAATTGAATAATAGAAGAAACCTTTATAAAAATCTTAAATATTTGTTGAATACCAAAAAATTCAAACCACCCTTGATCTAAATTTTTAAATAATTTAAAACTAAAAGATACGGGATAATAAACAGCACCAATAGTGGAAAGTGAGGGTATAAATCATATAGAACTTGAAAAAAAAGAAAATAAATAATAATTTAGTGATTTATTAAAAGAAAAAAAACCGATATTAGAAATTAAGTATCCTGAAAATCCCCCAATTAAACATACTAATAAAGTTAATAATTTTAAAAATAAAGGCAAACATATTACAGAAGAAAACGGAAAAATCATTCAATTTAATATTGACCCCCCTGAAATTGCAAAAATCAGTAAACCAAATATACTTTTGAATATAATAAAACTATTATCATTTAAAATATTCATTGATCTTTGATTTATATTTATAATAAATGAATAATAAAACAAACGAAAGGAATAACTAACAGTTAAACCTGTTGAAAAAAAAAATAAAAAAACTGAAAATAAATTTAATTCAGAAATAAGAACTATCTCTAAAATTATATCCTTTGAATAAAATCCAGCTAAAAAAGGAAAACCACATAAAGCTAAATTAGCAATATTTAAACAAGAAATTGTTAAAGGCATAGAAATTACTAAACTACCCATATCACGAATATCCTGAGAATTTTTTATATTATGAATAATTGCACCTGCACATATAAATAATAATGCTTTAAATAATGCATGAGTTAAAAGATGAAAAAAAGCTAATTTATAAAATCCTATTGCTAAAATTCTTATTATAAGTCCCAATTGTCTTAAAGTCGATAATGCAATAATTTTCTTTAAGTCAAATTCAAAATTAGCTCCTAGCCCTGCTATAAATATTGTTAACCCAGAAATTAATAATAAAAATTTACCCATATTAGAATCAATTAATAAATTATTAAAACGAATAAGTAAATAAACCCCTGCAGTAACTAGGGTTGATGAATGTACTAAAGCAGAAACCGGCGTAGGAGCTGCTATGGCTGCAGGTAATCAAGAAGAAAAAGGAATTTGAGCTCTTTTAGTTATAGCAGCCAGAATAGCTATTATACCAACAATTGTTATAAGAAAATCATTTTTTATAAAATCAAGGTAAAATAAAAAATTTCAACTTCCATAATTTAACATTCAAGCAATAGACATTAATAAGGCAACATCCCCCAATCGATTTGAAAGAGCTGTTAATATGCCGGCATTATAAGATTTTACATTTTGATAATAAATAACTAAACAATAAGAAACTAAACCAAGCCCATCTCAACCTAACAAAATTCTAATTAAATTAGGACTCAAAATTATTATTATTATAGAAAAAACAAATAATAAAACAAGAATAATAAAACGATTAATAAATAAATCTCCCATTATATAATCTTTTCTATAATAAATAACTAATGAAGAAATAAATAAAACAAAAGATATAAAAAGTAAACTAATTCAATCAAAAATTAATACTATTATTATCATTGTACTATTAATTCTAAAAATTTCCCACTCAAAAAAATATACTAAGTCATAAATTAAAAAATTTAAACCTAAAAAAAATAAAAATATTCTTAAAGAAAATAAAAAAATAAAAGAAATAAAACAAATAGAAATAAATTCCACGATTTAAAATAAAATACTTTTATATCTTTGATACCACAAATCAAAATTTTTATTAAACTATTTAAATTAAAAAAAATATACTATTAACTCTCTTTTTAAAAATAACATATTTACAGGTAATCAATGTAAAATTAATACTAAATATTCCCGATTAAGGGCAAAAGAAAATCTATAATTTCCATTATTAAATTTACCATGTTGACTAAAAGAATATAAATATAATGAATAAGCAGCTCTAAAAAATGACACCAATATCAATAAAATTATTGAAATCTGAGATCAACTTAAAACACTATTCAATAATCCAATTTCACCTATCAAATTTAAAGAAGGAGGAGCCGCCATATTACTTGAACATAATAAAAATCATCATATAGCAATTCTAGGTATAAAAGCTAATATACCCTTATTGATTAATAAACTTCGTCTCCCTAATCGCTCATAAGTTAAATTAACTAAATAAAAAAGACCAGAAGAACATAATCCATGGGCAATTATTAAAGAATATGAAAATCCTCACCCCCATCTTAATAGAACTATTAAACCACCAATTACTAAACTCATATGAGCAACAGAAGAATAAGCAACTAAAGATTTTAAATCAATTTGACGTAAACAAACTAAACTAACTAAAAATCCCCCTACTAAACTTAAAACAATTCAAAAAATATTTAATTTTATTGAAATATTAATAATGATTGAAAATATTCGAATTAAACCGTAACCCCCTAATTTTAATAATACTCCCGCTAAAATTATTGAACCAGATACCGGCGCTTCAACATGAGCCTTAGGAAGTCACAAATGAACTAAAAATATAGGCATTTTTACTAAAAAAGCAAAAACTAAAAATAAATATAATAAAAAATTATTAATTTGAAATTCTTTTAAAATTAAAAAATTTAAAGAATAAAAATTATTTATAATAAAAAATAAAGCTATCAAAAGAGGTAAAGAAGCAAATAATGTATAAAATAACAAATATAATCCTGCCTGTAATCGCTCTGGTTGATATCCTCAACCTAAAATTAAAAATAAAGTAGGAATTAATCTTCTTTCAAAGAAAACATAAAAAAGAAATAAATTTATACAACTAAAAGTTAATAATAGTATAAATAATAAAAAAATAATATTAAATAAAAAATAACTAATATTTAAATTTCTAAAATAAACCCCTCTTCTTGATATTACTATTAAAGCACAAATTCAAAAACTTAATAAAATTAAACCAAAAGATAAAACATCTAACCCAAAAATTATTACAGAATTAAATAAACTAATATTATATCTTATAAATAAACATAAAAAAAAACAAAAAAAAATTATATTTTGAACCATTCAAAATATATTTTTCATAAAACAAATAGGTATTATAAATAATAAAAATAAAAAAATCTTTAACATTGTAAAAATGAAAAATTTAAAAAATAATCATTACCATGAGATCGAATTATAGATACTAAAATAGATAAACCTAAAACTCCTTCACAAACAGAAAACACTAAAAAATATATTCTAAAATACTGCTCAAAATTAAAAAAATTTAAATAAAAAAATAAAAAAATAAATAATCTTAAAACAATAAATTCTAAACTTAATAATATATTTAATAAATGCTTATAAGAAAAAATAAATGAAAATACCCCTATAAAAAATATAAAAAAAAACAAATAAATTAAAATTGTTAACATTAAAATTTAAATAGTTTAACAAAAACATTGGTCTTGTAAACCAAAAATAAGATATTTTCTTTTTAAATATCAGAAAAGAATAAAAATAATTCTTCATTAATTCCCAAAATTAATATTTTAAATAAACTATTTTCTGATCTGACATTATACAAAATTTTTTAATTTTAATTTTAATTATTTCTTCACTTACTTTTTCTTTAATAAATCATCCACTATCTATAGGATTATTATTAATAACTCAAACAATTTTAATTGCATTATTAACTGGAATTTTAACAAAAACTTTTTGATTTTCATACTCATTATTTTTAATTTTTTTAGGAGGAATATTGATTTTATTTATATATATAACATCAATTGCATCAAATGAAATATTTAAGTTTTCTATTAATATTAAACTTTTATTATTTATAATAACTTTAATTTTAAGTTTTATATTATTTTTTTTAATTTTTGATTTTAAAATATTTTTTTTTAATAAAATTTTTAATCTTGACAATATAAATTTTTTTGATATAAAAAATTTATTTACAGAAAATAACTTAACATTAAACAAATTATATAATTTTCCTATAAATATTATTACTATTTTATTAGTAAATTATTTATTTTTAACTCTTATTGCAACTGTAAAAATTACTAATATTTTTGAAGGTCCTTTACGACCTAAAAATTAATTTAAATGAATAAACCTATTCGAAAAACACATCCGTTATTTAAAATTATAAATAATGCTTTAGTTGACCTTCCCGCCCCATCCAATATTTCAAGATGATGAAATTTTGGTTCTTTACTTGGACTATGTTTAATTATCCAAATTGCAACTGGATTATTCTTAGCTATACACTATACCGCAGATACTTCATTAGCTTTCAATTCTGTAAATCATATTTGTCGAGATGTAAATTATGGTTGAATTTTACGAACACTACATGCAAATGGTGCATCCTTCTTTTTTATTTGTATTTACCTTCACGTTGGACGAGGTATTTATTATGGTTCTTATAAATATTTTTATACCTGAAATGTAGGAGTTATTTTATTATTTTTAACTATAGGAACTGCTTTTATAGGTTATGTTTTACCTTGAGGACAAATATCATTTTGAGGAGCTACTGTTATTACTAATCTTTTATCAGCTATTCCTTATATAGGAACAGAACTTGTTCAATGACTATGAGGAGGATTTGCCGTAGATAATGCTACATTAACACGATTTTTTTCATTCCATTTTTTATTTCCATTTATTATTGCTGCATTTACTATAATTCATTTACTATTTCTCCATCAAACAGGATCTAATAATCCATTAGGAATTAATAGAAATTCAGATAAAATTCCATTTCACCCATACTTTTCATATAAGGATATTTTTGGATTTATTATAATATTAATATTTTTAACATTTCTTACTTTAATTGCCCCCTATATATTAGGAGACCCCGATAATTTTATTCCAGCTAATCCTTTAGTTACTCCTCCACATATTCAACCAGAATGATATTTTTTATTTGCATATGCAATTTTACGATCTATCCCCAATAAATTAGGAGGAGTAATTGCATTAGTAATATCAATTGCAATTTTATTTATTTTACCTTTTACAAATAAATTTTCATTTCAAAGTAATCAATTTTATACATTAAATCAAATTTTATTCTGAATTATGGTAATAACAGTAGTGTTATTAACATGAATTGGAGCACGACCTGTCGAAGACCCATACATTACAACAGGACAAATTTTAACTATTATTTATTTTCTTTATTTTATTATTAATCCTTTAATTGCAATTTGATGAGAAAATTTAATTAAATAATTAATAATAAATATTTATAATAATTTTTAAGTTAATGAGCTTGAATAAGCATATGTTTTGAAAACATAATATAGAAATTGTAATTTTCTATTAACTTTAAATACTAAATTTAATTATTAAAAAATAAATAAAAAAATACCTACAAATAAAAATAAAAAATATAATACTGCAGGTAAATAACTTTTTCAAGCTATATTCATCAATTTATCATAACGATAACGAGGTAAAGCACCACGTACTCAAATAAATAAAAAAGAAATAAAATTTAATTTTAAAAAAAAAATAAAAGAATTAACTCTTGATCCTAAAAATAATAAAGAAAATAATATACTTATAAATAAAATTCTTGCATATTCAGCCAAAAAAATTAAAGCAAAACCCCCAGCACCATATTCTACATTAAACCCAGATACTAATTCAGATTCTCCTTCTGCAAAATCAAAAGGAGTACGATTAGTTTCAGCTAATCTAGAAATTATTCATATTAACCCAATAGGAAAAAATATAATTAAAAATCATAAATATTTTTGATACAACTCAAAATAAACTAAATTAAATCTACCAATTATAAATAAAACAGATATTAATATTAATACTAAAGCTACTTCATATGAAATAGTTTGAGCAATAGAACGTAATGAACCTAATAAAGCGTAAACTGAATTTGAAGACCATCCAGCTAATATCACTATATACACACCAAAACTCATACAACAAAAAAAAAACAAAACACCCAAATTAAATGAATATAATTTAACTAAAAAAGGAATACAAAGTCAAACAAATAATGATAAAAATAATGAAAAAATAGGAGAAAAATAATAAACAATTCTATTAGATAAAAAAGGTAAAATTTGTTCTTTTGTAAATAATTTAATTGCATCACAAAAAGGCTGTAAAATTCCAAAATAACCAATTTTATTTGGTCCTTTTCGAATTTGAATATACCCTAAAACTTTTCGTTCTAATAAAGTTAAAAAAGCAACACTTACTATAACACAAATAACTAATAATAAACTTCTAATAAAAGGTATAAAAAAATCTAAATTTAAAAACAATACTATTTATAGATTTTAAACTATATTTATAAATTCTAAATTTATTGCACTTATCTGCCAAAATAGTATTTTTATTTTTTATTTTCAAAAAATTTATATTAAAATTTTTTAATAAATTAATTTTATTCATAAAATTAAAAATTAAATTTTTATATTTGGTCCTTTCGTACTAAAATATAATATTATAATAAAGATAGAAACCAACCTGGCTTAAACCGGTTTGAACTCAGATCATGTAAGAATAAATAGTCGAACAGACTAAAAATTTAAAATTCTACACCTAAAATTATATCTTAATCCAACATCGAGGTCGCAAACTTTTTTATCGATTTGAACTCTCCAAAAAAATTACGCTGTTATCCCTAAAGTAACTTAATTTTAAAATCCAAAAAGTCAGGATCTGATTTTTAACTATAATTAAAAAATTATTATAAAGAGTTAAATAAATCTTTAAATCACCCCAATCAAATAACAAAAATATATAATTTATAATATTCTAAAAAAAAGATATAAATTTTATTATAAAGCTTTATAGGGTCTTATCGTCTTTTATCTTTATTTTAGTTTTTTTACTAAAAAAACAAATTCGTTTTATTTTAAAATAATAAAGCTTATTTTTTATTAAACCTTTCATTCCAGTCTTCAATTAAAAAACTAATGATTATGCTACCTTTGCACGGTCAAATTACCGCGGCTCTTTAAAATTTTCAGTGTGCAGGCCTTATTTTTTAAAATTTTTAAAAAACAATGTTTTTGTTAAACAGTTAAAAATAATATTGCCTAGTTCATAATTTTAAAAAAACTTTTTATTTTAAATTTTAAAAAAAAAATTAAACTACTAATTTAATTATTATTAAATTATTTATAATGTTAAAATAATTATTTAAATAAAAAATTAAAATTTTTAAATATTAAATATTAAAATAATAAAAATTAATTAAAACAAATTAATTAAAAATATCTATTTTTAAGATTATTTTTTATTACATTTTTTTAAAATATTTTTAAAATTTTATTTTAAAGCTCAACCCTTAAAATATTAAAATAAAAAAATTATAAAAATAAAAAATTATTTTTATAATATATAAATATTTTTAAATTAAATTTATTTCTTTAAAAATTATATAACTTTAAAAACGATTAACGTCTCATTTCAATAAATTTTTAATTAATATTTTTTACATAATAAAAACCAAAAATTTATAAATCTTTTAAATTATAAATTATTTTAATCAAAAATTTTTATTTTAATTAATCCTGATACACAAGGAACAAAAAATAAATTTTTCTTTTTAAAAAATATATTTTTCAATTTATTTCAATATTCTTTTTCAATACTTTAAACTATAAATATAAACTTATTTTTTCTTTTTTAATTACTTAAACAAAAAAAATATTTTTATTATAAAAAAATAATTTTAACCTAAAATTAAATTAAATTTCTATTTTTCAATTTAAAATGAATTGCACATATTTCTTTTTAATGTAAATAAAACGCTTTACTATTTAAGCTTTAAATTGTATTTCTAGATACACTTTCCAGTATAACTACTATGTTACGACTTATCTCATTTAAAATTTAATAACGAGAGCGACGGGCGATATGTGCATATTTTAAAACTATAATCAATTAATTTTTATAAATTAATTTACTTTTAAATCCACCTTCAAATTTATATTTCAATAAATAATTCATTTAAATAAAAATTATTGTAACTCATTTCTACTTTTTCATAAACTACACCTTGATTTGACATATTTTTTATTAAAAATTCCTGAAAATTTTTTATTCTATTAAAATATTCTTATGACAACGATATATAAACTGGAAACAAGAAAAAGTAAAATATTCGTGGATTATCAATTACAGAACAAGTTCCTCTAATCAGAATAAAATACCGCCAAATTTTTTAAGTTTTAAAAAATTAATTAATACTACCTAAATGTTTTAAATTAACTATTTAAATAATAGGGTATCTAATCCTAGTTTAAAAATTAAATTTTCTAAGCTTCAAAATTTTTAAAATAAAAATTTTAAATAAAATTTAAATTTCACTTAAAAATTTACTTTTCTTTTTTATATTTTTATACTTTTAACTTTCATTAAAAAAATTTAATTATAATATTTGTATAACCGCGACTGCTGGCACAAATTTAATCATTATTTTAAAATAATAACTACAATTTAACATAAATTAAATTAATAATATTAATTACTACTATTATTAAAATTTATAAATTTTTTTATTATTTCTTTTTAAAAAATAATAAATTTCCAAAAAATTTTATATGTAAAATTTTATTTTATTAAATTTTTTAACATAAATAAAATTATTTTTTAATAAAAAATTTAAAATTTAAATTTATTTTTAATTTTAATTTTATTACAATTAAATTTTAAAATTAAAATTTTTATATTTATTATTTTTATATTAATAAATAATTATAGTATCAATTCGAACAAAAATCAATTTATATTATTTTATAAGTTTTTTAAAAAAAAATTATTATAACATAATATTAATTTAAAAACTTATTTTTTATAATTTTTTTTCCCCTTTTTATATAAATAAATAATTTTTTAAAAATAAATTATTATAATAAAATTAATTTAAAAATTTATTTTTATTATAATTATTTTTTTTTTTTTTTTTTTTATATTATTTCTTTTTAGTATAATAAATTAATATATCATATATATATATATATATATATATATATATATATATATATATATATATAAATAATTTATATAAATAAATAATTTTAAAATTTTTATTAATTTTATTAAATTTTTATTATTTTTTAAAAATTAATTAATTTATATTAAATTTTATTTGTTTATAATAAAGAATAAATTTTTAAGTAAAATAATAAAAAATAAATTTAATTTATATTATAAATTTAATTTAATATAAATATTTTATATATATATATATATATACTATTTAAAATATCTTTAATAAAATAAGTTAATTTTTAATTATGCACCATTTATTTTATTTTTTTATATAAAA